TTGGAAATCTTAGAATTTGAATTCTTTATTAAATTTGCAGTTTAATTGAATAAGATTTACCGTTCCGAAGTATGATCACATTTATTTTAAATAAGGGGCACCGAACACTGATCGCATTTAAAGGCCTGCCTAGATGTAACTAAGGGTCATCCTAGTTTAGCCACATCTAACAATTAATAAATTCGGAGAAAAAGAGAGATGGTCTCATCTAGCTCTAAATCCCATTGATTTAAATCTGACCGAGATAAGTCAATTAAATCGTAGCATACTTCTCCTTTTATATATCCAGATAACCGATAGACATGAGTTTTGGAATAATTAATCGTCTAGCAGCTAGACGATTAATTACAAAATTATAATGAAGAATTCAACTTGGCAGAATAAAATGTAATAAATTTAGAATTTATTTATGAATTATAATTCAGTTGAAAGACTAATAGAGAAATTCTCTTTTTTATATTTTCAAAATATATACTTATATAGTTAAAAAGTCTTATGTTATTGGTGTGATAATAAAAAATAAGAAGTATGTAATTGTAATTAATTGACTTATAAAAACGTAAGGAAATTCAATAGGCATTGCCCCTAAGAAGGTAAGAATAATAAAAATGTTAATAAAGATTCAATATAAATACTTTTTTATTATACTGAAGTAAAAAGATGACAATTTGTTTTTTATAGTAAAAGAAAATGAAATGATAATTAAAATAGATATTAATAAAGCAATTACCCCTCCCAATTTATTAGGAATAGAACGTAGAATTGCATACGCAAATAGAAAATACCATTCTGGTTGAATGTGAGGGGGTGTGATTATGGGATTTGCTATATTGAAATTTTCTGCATCCATTAAAATATAGGGATATTGTAAAACAATTATTGTAAATAATGTTAATACTAATAATACACCTAGAATATCTTTAATTGAAAAGTAGAAATGAAATGGAATTTTATCAATATTTAAAGTAATGCCTAAAGGGTTTGAGGATCCTTTTTCATGAATTAGTATAATGTGTATCATTACTAAAAACAGTAAAATAAATGGAAGAATAAAATGTAAAGAAAAAAATCGAATTAAAGTGTTATTGTCAACCGAAAATCCCCCTCAAATTCAAAATGTGATTATTTGTCCGAAATAAGGAATAGCAGAAATTAAATTTGTGATTACAGTTGCCCCTCAAAATGATATTTGACCTCAAGGTAGAATGTAACCCAAAAATGCAGTGGCTATTAAGGTCAAAATAATTAAAACACCAGATAATCACACCTTAATGAAAGTAAATGAAGAATAATAAATTCCACGGGCAATATGAATATATATAAAAATGAAAAATATTGAAGCTCCATTTGCATGGATTGATCGAATTAGTCAACCATAGCTTACATCTCGTTGAATATGAGAAATTATCAGAAAAGCAGTTGAAATATCTCTTGAAAAATTTATGGCTAAGAACAAGCCAGATATAATTTGAATTATTAAACATAAACCTAGTAATGATCCAAAATTTCATAAATATGAAATATTTGAGGGGGTAGGTAAATTTTTCATTGAATTTAAAAGTTGGAATAACATAAGTTATTTTTATTGGTCTCATATTTGAATTTGTTAATTTTAAAACGACAAATAAAGTTAAGATTAAGTAGATTATTATTAATAAGATTAAATTTATGAAATTAGAAAAATAAATTTTATCAAGAATTTCATTTTTAATATTTTCGTAATGAAATTCTAATTTTATAATAAATATTAAAAAAAATGCACTTAGGAATATTAACCAATTAAATGAAATCTTATTATTAGGTCTTAGTCTAACTATATACATGAAAATAATTAATATTCCTCCTAAAATTAAAAGGATTATGATTAATGAAATTAGAGAAAATTGCGAAAATGAATAAAAAGCTATTGATATAAATAGTGTTAATAATATAATAGATATTAATATTATGATTGGATGAGTTATTATCATAAAGAAAATAGATATAGCCATAATTATTGAGATTTCAGAAAATAATATATTTTAGTATATAAATTTTGGAGATTTAAAGAGAGTGATATCTTTTCTGATGTTAAAAGGATACCCAAATTTGGTTTACAAAACCAACATTTTAATTAAATTATTTTAACTTATGTTAAGATTAACTTTTTTTATCTATTTTATTGGAATTTTTTCTTTTATTCTTAACCGTTTTCACTTGATACTATTATTAATAAGAATTGAGTTTATATATTTATCTTTAATAATTTTATTTTTTTATAATTCCATAATAATTAGAATTATCAATGTATTTGTTTTTTTAACAGCAATTGTATGTGAGGCCTCCATTGGTTTAAGTTTACTTGTAATAATTAGCTTTTATTATGGGAATGAAATAACAAGATCTTTTAATTTGATTAAATGTTAAAATTAATTTTAATAAGATTGTTAATTCTATGTCTATTTTTATATTTATGTCAATTCCAAATAATTATTAGAATAATTTATTTATTTACTATAACGTTTACATTTTATTATAGTAATTTGGATATAATTTCACCATTTTTTGGAATTGATTTAATAAGTTTTATACTAATTATATTAACCATTTGAATTTCATTTTTGATGATTCTAGCAAGAACTTCTTTTGGGATGAGGAAAAATAAAAATTTTATTTTTTATTTAACCTTAATAATAGTTTTATTAATTGTTTGTTTTAGAGTATTGAACTTATTATTTTTTTATTTTTTCTTTGAATCAGTATTATTTCCTATTATTATAATCATTTTTGGTTGAGGATCCCAGCCTGAACGTCTTCAGGCTGGGTTCTACATACTAATGTATACTTTATTTGGGTCTCTTCCTTTATTAGTAATAATTTTATTATTTAAGTCAGATTCATTAATATATTTTTTTCTTGATTATTATAATTTTGAAATAGGAATATACTTTTTCTTGATAATTTTAGGTTTTTTGGTGAAAATTCCAGTGTTTTTCTTTCATCTTTGACTGCCAAAAGCTCATGTTGAAGCTCCAATTTCTGGATCTATGATTTTAGCTGGAATTTTATTAAAATTAGGGATCTATGGAATTTACCGATTTAAGTGTTTTTATTTTAATGAACTATTAAGCTTTAATTATTTATTGATGATTTTATCTCTCTGAGGAAGTGTCTTAATTAGGATTTATTGCCTATTTCAAACAGATATTAAATCATTAATCGCTTATTCTTCTGTTTGTCATATGGGAATTGTTTTTTCTGGATCTATTAATTTTTTGTTTTTAGGATCATATGGATCATTATTGTTAATAATCGGGCACGGACTATGTAGGTCTGGTTTATTTTGTTTAGCAAATTTAATTTACGAACGATTTTTTACGCGAAGAATTATAATAATTAAAGGATTAATAAAAATTTTTCCTTCTCTTTCCTTATTTTGGTTTATATTTTCAATTGTTAATATATCAGCCCCTTTAACCATAAATTTATTAGGGGAATGGTTTTTATGTGCTGGTCTAATAAAATGGAGTTTATTTTTCATCTTTCCTATTATAATTCTTATTTTTATAAGAGCTTGTTACTCAATATATTTGTATAGTTATTTAAATCATGGTGAAGGGTGATTGATTTGAAGTGCTAAAACAATTTCTCTACGAGAGTATAATCTATTATTATTACATTTAATTCCCATGTTAATATGATTTATAAAAATATCATTTTTCTTTAAGTGAATTTGTTTAATTAGTTTAAGTTGAAAAAATAATAAATTGTGGATTTATAGATATTTTATATTAAACAATTTTTTTAAAATGAAGAATAATACTAATTTTTCTTAGCTTCACATTCTTTTATTTTTTTTTTATCAATATTTCAAGTAAAAGATTTCTAGTAATTGAATATATAATTTCTTGAATGACTAGACTTGATATTAAGTTCTATTTTATATTTGACTGAATTAGAAATTTATTTATTAGAATTGTATTGTTTATTTCTAGAATAGTTATTTTATATAGAAGTAGTTATATAAATAATGATAAGAATAAAAATTGTTTTTGTATTATTGTTTTACTATTTGTTTTATCAATAGTATTATTAATTTTAATACCTAATATATTAATAATTATTTTAGGTTGGGATGGGTTGGGATTAGTATCCTATTGTTTAGTTATTTTTTATCAAAGAGTAAATTCTTACAATTCAGGGATGATAACAGTAATTAGAAATCGAGTAGGAGATGTAATAATTATTATATCCTTAATTTTTTTTCTTAATTTTGGGACTTTTGATTTTTTATCTTTAAAAGAGGCAGAATATTTATTAGGAATTTTAATTATTTTAGCTGGGATAACTAAAAGAGCTCAAATTCCCTTTTCTGCATGATTACCAGCAGCAATAGCTGCCCCTACACCAGTATCTTCCTTAGTTCATTCTTCTACATTAGTAACAGCTGGTGTATATTTAATAATTCGATTTAATTTTTTATTTTCTGTAAATGAACATTCAATGTTTTTATTAAAAATTTCACTAATTACTATATTAATATCAGGACTTAACGCTTTTTTTGAAACAGACTTTAAAAAAATTATTGCTTTTTCTACTTTAAGTCAATTATCTATGATAATAATTATTGTTTCTCTAAATATATTTGAATTAGCTTTTTTTCATTTAGTAATACATGCTATTTTTAAATCTATATTGTTTTTATGTGCTGGATTAATTATTCATTTTATAAATGGAATTCAAGATATTCGAATACTAGGAAACTTTTTTAAAAATAGTCCAGTAATTATAAGTTGTATGTTAATTTCAATTTTATCTTTAGTAGGGTTCCCATTTATTGGTGGGTTTTATTCAAAAGATTTAATTTTAGAATTTTTTTTATTTAAAGTAAGTAATTTAATTTTATTACTTATATTTATTTTGGGATTAACTTTTACTTTTTTATATTGCTTTCGTTTATTGTATTTTATAATATTAAAGGGATTACTATTTGTAAACTTTTATAGATTAGAATTCGATAAGAAATTAACTTATCCAATTTATATACTTTCTTTATTTTTATTGACTTCAGGAAACTTTTTGTTTTGAGTAATAGTTTTAAACAATAAGATTATATTTATTAGATTAACATCCAAGTTGTCTATATTTTTATTATTATTCAGAATAATATACGTATTCTTTTTCATTAAATCATTTCCAAAACTTCAATCTAATTTAGAATTTTTCTATAAAATATGGTTTATATCATCATTAACTAGTATAATTTTTATGTTTAATAATAAAAATATATTAAAAATATCAATAATAGACTGGAAATGAATAGAAATATTAGGACCTTCTGGTTTCAAGAAAGAAATACACAGAATTTCTCTTTCTATTCATTGAATTAATTTCTTAACATTTAATAAAATTTTAATTTTGTTAATATTATTAATAATTTTAATTGTTTAAAATCTTTATAGTTTATAAATAAAAATATTACACTGAAAATGTAAAGAAAATTTTTAAAGGTAAATTATATTTTAATCTTTAGTGTAAAAGCACAAAAAATTTTGATTTTTTAGGAAATAATTCTCTTTATTAAGATTAATAGTAAAAGTATAATTATACATAATTTATCCTATCAAGATAACCCTTTAATTTCAGGCATTTTACTCGTTCCGAAGTATGATCACATTTATTTTAAATAAGGGGCACCGAACACTGATCGCATTTAAAGGCCTGCCTAGATGTAACTAAGGGTCATCCTAGTTTAGCCACATCTAACAATTAATAAATTCGGAGAAAAAGAGAGATGGTCTCATCTAGCTCTAAATCCCATTGATTTAAATCTGACCGAGATAAGTCAATTAAATCGTAGCATACTTCTCCTTTTATATATCCAGATAACCGATAGACATGAGTTTTGGAAAAATTAATCGGATATTAAAATTTTAATTAATATTAATTATTGAAAGATTTTCAATAATTAAATTTGGTTAATTAGAAAAATCAGCTCTAAATTCTTTATAATTTAAACTAGAATTTCATTAAATTAGAAGATAAAATTTATTTAATAATTAATTATTATTGAGATTTAGAAAAATCTCTAGTTAATTTTGTGCCAGCAACAGCGGTTATACAAAAAGAGAATTTTTTTTTTAAAAATTTAATTTTTTATATTTAAATTTTTTTTTTTTAAAAATGAGGTGAAATTCTTTTTAAAATTTTAAATTAATTAAAAATAAAAATTCTAGAATAAACTAGGATTAGATACCCTATTATTAAGAATAATATATTGTTAGTATATAAACTTTATGAAAACAAAAAATTATGGCGGTATTTTAAGCTTTTCAGAGGAATTTGCTCTTTTATGGATAAAACACCTAAATCTTACTAAATTTGGTTAAGCAGTTTGTATACCACTATTTAAGCAATAATTTATTATTATTACTAAAATTTATTAAAAATAAAAAAAGTTAAGTCAAGGTGCAGCATAAAATTTAGTATGAAGTGAATTACATCTCTTTAAAGAGAAATATTTTGAAAATGAAATTTAGGATTTGAAAGTAAAGTTTTAATAGAAAGAAAATTTGAATTTAGCTCTAAAATATGTACATATCGCCCGTCGCTCTTTTATGAAGATAAGTCGTAACAAAGTTAAAGTACTGGAAAGTGCTTTAAAAAATGAAATCATTAGATGTTTCACTTACAATGAAAATTTGTTTTTTAAAAAACCGTTTTTTAATTAAAAATTAATAATGTTTTATTAACATTAATAATAATAAGTTTTAAAAAAATAAATATTTTAATAAAAACTGAAAAGGTTATTTAATTTTAATTTAAAAGTAAATATTTGTACCTTTAGCATAAGGGATTTTTTAAAAAAATTAAAAATTTATTTTTTTCGAAATCAATTGATCTATTTTATTTTTATAATATATATTGCAAAATATTTTTAAAAAATTAAATAGAAGTGAAATTCTTTTCAAAGTTGAGGATATCTAATTTTAATAAAAAACAAAAAGTTTTCTTATAATTATTATTATTATTATATAAATTTATAAGTCAATGTTTAAGGGATAAGCTTTAAATATAAATTATATAAATTAATAATTTTCTTGAAAAAGAAATAAAATTTTTCTAGTATTGTTATAAATAATTAATATTATCTAATTTAAATAATAATTTTTTTATTGAAATTTGAAAAATATATTTTAGATATAAATATGAAAATATTAGTAAAATAATTTTTTATAAGTAAATAATTTTATACTATAATATGAATTAAAATCAAATAAATTTAAAGAATTCAGCAAAAAATTTTTTTGACTGTTTATTAAAAACAATGTATTTAGATTTTAATAATTAAATGTAAATCCTGCTCAATGAACATTTAAATTGCTGTAGTATTTTGACTATACAAAGGTATTGTAATAAGACTTTAATTGGGTGCTAAGAGAATGGATTTTCAAAAAAATTCTTTTTTAAATTTAAAAATTAAAGTTATTTTTATTTGTGAAGAAACAATAATATAAATTAAAGACAAGAAGACCCTATGAATTTTGATCGATTTAATATTAAATTTAATATTTAATTCGATTTAATTGGGGCGATTAAAAAATATTAAAAACTTTTTAAAATAAAAAGATCCATTAATAATGATTACATGAAATAAATACTCTAGGGATAACAGCGTAATAATTTTAGATAGCTCTTATAGAAAAAATAGTTTGCGACCTCGATGTTGGATTAGGATACTTATTTAATGAAGAAGTTAAAATAAGAAGTTTGTTCAACTTTTAAAATCCTACATGATCTGAGTTTAGACCGATGTGAATCAGGTTGGTTTCTATCTTAATTATAAAAATATTTTTAATTAGTACGAAAGGAATTTTAAAAAAATATTAATTATTAATGATTCAACAGTTTTTGCATCAATTTTTGGAATTGTTAAAGTGACAGAGAACATGTGTGGAATTTAAGCTTCCTTTATGATTAATTTCCTTTAATAATTGTAAATTCACTAATTTTATTAATTTTATTACTAATAGTTTTATTAAGAGTAGCTTTTTTCACTCTTTTAGAGCGAAAAATTCTAGGATATTGTCATATACGAAAAGGACCAAATAAGGCAGGTATTTTAGGTTTACTTCAACCTTTCAGAGATGCTATAAAACTTTTTAGAAAAGAAATAAATTTTATATTTTACATAAATATCTTAATTCATATGATTTCTCCAATTTTGAGAATATTATTAATAATAATAATTTGATTAATTTTTATATTTAATAGAAATGTTATTAACATGGAAATGACAATTATTTACTTTTTATGTGTTTCGAGAATAAGAGGTTATACTATTTTATGAAGAGGATGATCTTCCAATTCAAAGTATTCTCTTATTGGATCTTATCGTGGATTTGCTCAAGTAATTTCATATGAAGTGAGAATAGCCTTAATATTTATTAGAATTTGCCTAATTAGTAAAGCTTATAGAATTTCTTCTCTAGTAATAATTCAAGAAAATTGAATTTTAATCTTTAGAATATCATTCTTATTTTTATTATGAATGTTAATTTGTTTAGCTGAGACAAATCGAAGGCCATTTGATTTAGCAGAAGGAGAATCAGAATTAGTATCAGGATTTAACATTGAATACGGTTCATGATTATTTGCTTTAATTTTTATATCAGAATATGGAATAATTATAGCTATTAGTTTATTAACTAACTATATATTTTTTGGGTTTAAATTACTTAGAAATTTTATAATGTTAATGATTATGATTATATTTATTATTATTCGAGGGACATACGTTCGCTATCGTTATGATAAATTAATGATAATGGCTTGAAAAGTGATTTTACCTTTAACAATTATAACATTTTTTATAACTTTTTTTATTGTCACTATTTTCAACAGTTTTTGCATCAATTTTTGGAATTATTTAAGCTATTGAAGAATATAACAACGAAAATGTTAAGTGTTTTTTACACCACTTAAAATAAAGATTAAATGAAAATTCATTTATATTAGGTTAGAAGCCTAAACTTATTAATCTTTTAATTATTAATTAGAATAATTTAATAGGAAAATCAATTAATTCATTAACAGTGAACTGCCTCTATTTTGGCTTCTATTAAAAACAGAAATTCTTCTAAGTTCAGGTCGAAACTGAATGCAATAAAATCGCTTTGTTTTTAGAAAAGGTTCCCACAATTTCTAATTGCAAATTAGATTTTATTAAATTTTAAATACTTTTCTATTTTAATCAATCAATTATTCCTAATTTTCATTCAAAAACTAATCCAAATAAAATAATTAAATTAATAATTAAAAAAGACAAAAATAGATAATAATTACAATTTATAATCATTGGAAATGGGACAATAATAATAATTTCAACATCGAAAATTAAGAAAATAATCCCAATATAAAAGAATTTTAAAGAAAATGGGACTCGAGAGAAAGAGAATGGGTCAAATCCACACTCAAAAGGAGATAATTTTTCTTTATTTTTTAAATTTTTAAAATGTATAATTATAAATATTATTAAAAGTAATAAAGGAATTAAAAATATAATGCTAATTTTCATAAAAATTATTTAATTTTTAAAAAACTTTTTAATTGGAAATTAAACGTACTTATTTATACTAATTAAATTAATAAATTCATCAATACATAAATGTAAATAAAAATAATCAAACAACATCAACAAAATGTCAATATCAAGCAGCTGCTTCAAATCCAAAGAAATGTTGAGAAGAAATCAATCTATTTTTAATTCGTTGTATCGAAATAAACAAAAAAATTGTTCCAATAATTACATGAATCCCATGAAAGCCTGTAGTTAAAAAAAAAGTTGAGCCAAAAATCCCATCTGAAATTGAAAACTGTGCCTGATAATATTCGAAAAGCTGAAATATTGTAAATAGAATTCCTAAACCAATAGTAATATTTAATGACAATAAAGAATTATGCATATTACCTCTTATAATAGAATGATGACTTCAAGTAACAGAAATTCCAGAAGAAATTAAAATTGTAGAATTTAAAAGGGGAATTTCAAATGGATTAAAAGGGAAAATATTTTTTGGGGGTCAAACTCTTCCAATTTCAATGTTAGGAGATAATCTTCTATGAAAAAATGCTCAAAAAAAAGAAATGAAGAAAAAAACTTCAGATAAAATAAATAATAATATTCCCATCTTTAAACCTTTTAATACTCAAATTGTATGAAATCCTTGATAGGAAGCTTCTCGTGAAACATCACGTCATCACTGAAAAGATGATAAAATTAAAATAATTAATGCTATTAAAGATAAAACATAATTATAATTATTGAAATAATTAATAAAACCTAATGTCAAACAAAGGGCTGAAATAGAACTAGTTAAAGGTCAAGGTCTTTTTTCTACTAAATGAAATGGGTGAAATATCATAAGTTATACTTCATTAATATACAATGAAATCAAAGTAACAAAGACAAAACTTTGAATAATTGCAACAGCAGTTTCTAAAATTATTAATATAATTATAATAGGAATAGTAATTATTAATATAAAGTTGTTTAATAACGCTAAAGAAGAAAGAAGGTGGATGAGTAAATGTCCTCTAATTATATTAGCTATTAATCGAACAGATAGAGTAATAGGACGAATTAAATTTCTTACCGTCTCAATTAAAACCATGAAAGAACTAAGAAAAATAGGAGAACCTAATGGGACTAAATGGGATATAAATTTATCGAATTTATTTAAAAGCCTAAAAATAATTAGACTAAGCCAAATAGGAAAAGAAAGATACATGGTAAAAATTAAATGACTAGATGCAGTAAAAACATAAGGAAGTAAACCCATAAGATTCGCAAATAAAATACAAACAAATAAAGAAGCAAAAACTAAAATGTTTTTAAATTTGAAAGATTTTAAATTATTTATTATTTCTTGAAAAAATTTTTTCAAGAGAATTTTTCAAGAAATAATAAATATTGAGGGGGATATTCAAAAATATGAAGGATATAAAATTAAAATTAAAATTATTGTTAGTCAGTTAAGACTAAATCATGTTGAAGTTGATGGATCAAAAATAGAAAATAAATTATTTATCATTTAAATATTGGGTAATTCATTTTTTTAAGATTTGTTAGTTTAATTGATTTGAAAGATTTTATAAAGAAAGTTATGATTATAATTATAATTAATAGAATTATAATTATAATTGTGATTAATAATCAATTTATAGGATAAATTTGTGGAATTAAAAAACACTTTTGGTAATTAAAGAATGACATTCTTTTGTTATTTTTTTAACTAGTTTTTTCATTGAAAGTATAAATACTATTAATTGGTTTAAGAGACCATTGCTTAAATACTTCAGCCATTCAATGGTTAATATTTAATTTATTATCTAGAGATAAATCTAATAAAATTTTTTATTTTAACAATTTCCATCGAAATAGGTATAAATCTGTGATTGGCTCCGCAAATTTCAGAGCATTGTCCAAAGAATATTCCTGGACGTTTAGCAAATGAAAATGCCTGATTTAAACGTCCAGGAATAGCATCTATTTTAATTCTTAAGGAAGGAAGGGATCATGAATGGATTACATCAGCCGATGTAATCAAGAATTTAATTGTTGTGTTAAATGGAATAATTAGATTATTATCCGTGTCTAACAGACGAAAAGAGTTTTCTATTATTTCTTGCTCTGGAATTATGAAAGAGTCAAATTCTTTATTGAAATCTGAATATTCATAAGATCAGTATCATTGATGGCCAATAATTTTAATTGATATTTGTGATGAAAATATTTCATCAGTTAAATAAAGTAGGTGAAGGGAAGGTATTGCAATAAAAATTAAAGTAATGGCTGGGATGATTGTTCAAATAATTTCAATTTCTTGGCCTTCTATTATTGAACGTCTAGTCAAATTGTTAATTATGATATTAAATACTATGTAAATAGTAATTACAGTAATTATCAAGATAATTAATATTGAATGATCATGGAAGAATCTTATTTGTTCTATGATTGGGGAATTTCTATCAGGAAATGAAATTAGAGATCATGTTATCATAGGTTTATTTAATAATAATGTTATTTTGATTAAAAGTATGCTCAGAAGGAGGAAAATTTAATATTCACTCAATTGATGAATTTGTAAATTGAGTAACGATGATCTTTTTTTTTTCAATTATGGCTGATCAAATGATGAAAATTATTAGTATAGCTCCGATTAGACTAATAACAGAGCCTACAGAAGAGATTATATTTCATTTTGAAAAAAAATCAGGGTAATCTGAATATCGTCGTGGCATCCCTCTTAAACCTAAAAAATGCTGAGGGAAAAAAGTTATATTTACACCAATAAAAGTAATTAAAAATTGTCTCTTTGTTAAAATTGAATTGAAATTTAAACCAAAAAATAATGGGAATCAATGAATGATTGCACCTATAATGGCGAATACCGCCCCTATAGAAAGTACATAATGAAAGTGAGCTACTACATAGTATGTATCATGTAGAATAATATCAATGGAAGAATTAGCTAATATGATTCCTGTTAGTCCTCCAACTGTAAACAAAAATACAAATCCTAGAGCTCATAGAATTGGAGTAGTAAATTTTAATTTTGTTCCATGAAGGGTTGCTAATCAACTGAAGATTTTAATTCCGGTTGGAACAGCAATAATTATAGTGGCTGAAGTAAAGTAAGCTCGAGTATCAATGTCTATACCTACTGTAAATATATGATGAGCTCATACAATGAATCCAAGCAATCCAATTGCTAGTATAGCATAAATCATACCTAAGTTTCCAAATGGTTCTTTTTTTCCAGTATGGAAACAAATGATTTGTGAAATTATTCCAAATCCTGGTAAAATTAAAATGTATACTTCTGGGTGTCCAAAGAATCAAAATAAATGTTGATATAAAATTGGGTCTCCCCCTCCGGAAGGGTCAAAGAAAGAAGTATTGAAATTTCGGTCTGTTAATAACATAGTAATTGCTCCTGCAAGAACAGGTAACGATAATAATAGTAGAATTGCGGTAATTAGTACTGATCAAACAAATAAAGGTATTCGTTCCATAGTTATTCCTAATGATCGCATATTAATAATGGTTGTAATAAAATTAATAGCTCCTAAAATTGAAGATGCGCCTGCTAGGTGGAGAGAAAAAATTGCTATATCAACAGATGGCCCATAATGAGATATATTAGAAGATAGTGGGGGATATACAGTTCATCCCGTTCCGGCTCCTCTTTCAACTAAAGATGAATTAATTAATAAAAATAAAGAAGGAGGTAAGAGTCAAAATCTTATATTATTTATTCGAGGAAAGGCTATGTCAGGGGCTCCTAATATTAAAGGTACTAATCAATTACCAAATCCTCCAATTATAATAGGTATAACTATAAAAAAAATTATGATAAAAGCATGTGCAGTGACAATTACGTTATAAATTTGATCATTTCCAATTAAAGTACCTGGTTGACCTAGTTCTATTCGAATTAAAATTCTTATTCTTAAGCCTAATATTCCAGCTCAAGCTCCAAAAATTAAGTATATTGTACCAATGTCTTTATGATTTGTAGAAAATATTCATCGCGGTAAAATGGCTGAAATTTAGGCGGTAAATTGTAAATTTATTTATGGATTAATTCCTTTTACTAAGATTTATGTAATATAATTTTTACTTTGAAGGTAAATAGTTTTTTTAACTTAAAATCTTATATGATTAAGTTAATTATAATAAAGGTAATTACTACGATATTTATTAATGATTTCTTAAAATTTTGAAAAAAATTCAAATTGATATTTAATTTTCTGAAGTTAATTAAAGCTGGTGTAATTATTCGTATATAAATAAAAATGTTTACTAGAGAAGATAAAATTAAGATGATTATGGTAATAGTTGAGTATTTAATAATAAATGTAATAGCAATAAATTTAATTAGAAAGCCTATAAATGGTGGTATTCCCCCTAAAGATATTAATATTATAATGATTCTTATTTTTTCGCTATTTAATATTTTAATATTTACTAGGTTTTCAATTGAATTTATTTTATTATATTTTATCAATTTAATAATTGATAAAATTATAATAAAATAAATTAATATGTAAGAAATTCAAAAATTTCTTGAAGAATATATTGAAATGATTATTCAACTTAAATGAGAAATTGATGAAAAAACTAGAATTTTTTTAAAAAGTTTTAAGTTATAAATTATAAAGGAGCTACAAAGAATAGATATTAATCTAATGTAAAAAGAGATATCTCTTTTTACATTAGATAAAATAAATAGGGGAATCATTTTCTGAATAGTTAAAATAATTATAAATGAATCATATTCTAGAGTTTCTCTAATTGAGATTAATCAAAAGTGAAATGGAATTATTGCTAATTTAATTATTAGAGAGATATTGATTAATATTTCGTTAATCAAAATTAAGTTTATTATTGTTATACAAGAACCTATAAAAAATATAATTGAAGAAAAGGATTGCATAATGAAATATGTAATTATTCTATTACAATTTTCTTTTTTATTTCCTTTTATAATAGGAATAAATATTATTATATTTATTTCTATTATAATCCAAAAAATGAATCAATTATTCGATGAAATTGAAATAATAATTGTTAATATAATTATTCATTTTATTAATTTTTTATAAAAAATTAATAAAGGAGTTAATCATTGTTGGGGTATGAACCCACTAGCTTACTTTAGCTTACTTTATT